CATGCGCGGGTTCAATTCCCGTCGTTCGCCCAATTCGAAAATGGGAAATATTCCTATTTACGACGACGAAGAATAAAACTATCACTATATTTTTTTCTTTTCCTACTTCTTCTTCCAAGTGTAGGATAACCCCAAGGGGTCATGGGTTTTTTTCTACCAATTGGGGCTCTCCCCTCACCGCCCCCATGGGGATGGTCTACAGGGTTCATAACTACTCCTCTTACTATAGGACGCTTACCTAGCCAACGCTTAGATCCGGCTCTACCCAAATTTTTTTGGTTCACCCCAACATTACCCACTTGTCCGACTGTTGCTAAGCAGTTTTTGGATATCAAACGGACCTCCCCAGATGGTAATCTTAATGTGGCCGATTTACCCTCTTTTGCAACCAGTTTCGCTACAGCACCTGCCGCTCTAGCTAATTGTCCCCCCTTTCCAAGTGTGATTTCTATGTTATGTATGGCCGTGCCTAAGGGCATATCGGTTGAAGTAGATTCTTCTTTTTTATCAATAAAAACCCCTTCCCAAACTGTACAAGCTTCTTCCAAAGCATACGGCTTTCTAGATGTATATGATGATATCTAGACAGATGGATCTTATATGAATCGTATGATGAAGTACCATATGAGTGGATATATAGGAATCCAAATCTGCCGAATCGCTCATGTTATGATCTTCCACATCCTAGGTCTCCCTGTTCCGTCATCTGGCTTATGTTCTTCATGTAGCATTCAGACCGAATGACTCTATGAAATTACGTCGATACTTCCACATATTACGGGTAACGTAGGAGACATCTCGATTTTTCCCCGGGGGATCCTTATAATTACCACAGCTTAGCTTTCAATTCGCCTCTGACCATCAAATTAAATGTGAATAACCCGTCTTCCTCTCTTTGAAACAAGGGGCGCTTCCGGTTCTGTCCGTGCTTCAAACAATTAGGTCTTCTCCATATTACCATATCTCTAGAGTCAATAATTTTCTATGAAGAACTACTGAACTCAATCACTTGCTGCCGTTACTCAACAGTTTTCTGTTGAGGTCTATCCCGTAAAGGTACTCAAATTGGATCAGTGATCGATTTCTAGGTTTCGTCGTAAACCTAATTGGTTACTTCCAATTACGTAAATCCATAGTTCAAACCGCACTCAAAGGTAGGGCATTTCCCATTGATATAGGAACTTCTGTACCAGAAACAATGGTATCTCCAATTATAGCCCCTCTGGGATGTAAAATATATCTCTTCTCACCATCCCCATAGTGTATGAGACAAATGTATGCATTTCGATTAGGGTCGTATTCTATGGTTACGATTCTACCAGATATGTCTTTTTCATTCCGTCGAAAATCGATTTTACGGTATAGACGCTTATGACCTCCCCCTCTATGCCCTGCGGTAATGATTCCTCTGGCATTACGACCTTTACCACAATGATGCTGTCCATAGATCAAATTATTTCGTGGATTGGATTTCACTTGACTGTCTACGGCTCCGTTGCGTGTGCTCGGGGTAGAAGTTTTGTATAAATGTATCGCCATGTTAATGTTATTAAGTATTTAGCTTTAAGTTCTTTTCTCTATAAGAGGTGGAATAGAATAACCCGGTTGAAGCGTAATGATCATACGTTTGTAATGCATTGTATGTCCCATAATAGGTCCCATTCTTCTACCCTTTCCAGGGAGTCGATGACTATTCATAGCTATTACCTTGACACCAAAGAAGAGTTCAACCCAATGCTTTATTTCTGTCCTAGTTGATCCTGATTCGACATTAGAAGTATATTGATTGTTCTCCAATAACCGAATACTTTTTTCTGTAAATACTGCATATTTGATTCCATCCATAAATCCATTTTCTTCCCTATGAGTTCCAGTATCGATAAGAATTCTAGTTCTTATTGTTCATATGTTATGTATGAATATACCATACCAATTCGTTATGTATGGATGATGAGATTCTATTGATACAGAGCCAATTCCAATAGACTTATTGAACGTTCCCATTGGTGTGCATCCAGCAGGAATTGAACCTACGAATTTGCCAATTATGAGTTGGGCGCTTTAACCATTCAGCCATGGATGCTTAACAGGGATCATCGTACATCGTGAATAACCAAATTCCAATTGAAATGAAATCTTTAGGAGGAATCAATGAAACGACATCAATTCAAATCCTGGATCTTGGAATTGAGAGAGATATTGAGAGAGATCAAGAATTCTCACTATTTCTTAGATTCATGGAGAAAATTCGATTCCGTGGGATCTTTCACTCACATTTTTTTCCACCAAGAACGTTTTATGAAACTCTTTGACCCCCGAATTTGGAGTATCCTACTTTCACCCGATTCACAGGGTTCAACAAGCAATCGATATTTCACGATCAAAGGTCTAGTACTGCTTATAGTAGCGGTCCTTATATCTCGTATTAATAATCGAAAGATGGTCGAAAGAAAAAATCTCTATTTGATGGGGCTTCTTCCTATACCTATGAATTCCATTGGACCCAGAAATGAGACATTGGAAGAATCTTTTTGGTCTTCCAATATCAATAGGTTGATTGTTTCGCTCCTGTATCTTCCAAAAGGGAAAAAGATTTCTGAGAGTTGTTTCATGGATCCGCAAGAGAGTACTTGGGTTCTCCCAATAAATAAAAAAAATCAAAAGTGTATCATGCCTGAATCTAACCGGGGTTCGCGGTGGTGGAGGAACCGGATCGGAAAAAAGAGGGATTCCTGTTGTAAAATATCCAACGAAACCGTAGCTGGAATTGAGATCTCATTCAAAGAGAAAGATAGCAAATATATGGAGTTTCTTTTTTTATCCTATACGGATGATCCGATCTGCAAGGACCATGATTGGGAATTGTTTGATCGTCTTTCTCCGAGGAAGAAGCGAAACATAATCAACTTGAATTCGGGACAGCTATTTGAAATCTTAGGGAAACACTTGATTTGTTATCTCATGCCTGGTTTTCGTGAAAAAAGACCAATCGAAGGGGAGGGTTTCTTCAAACAACAAGGAGCAGAGGCAACTCTTCAATCAAATGATATTGAGCATGTTTCCCATCTCTTCTCGAGAAACAAGTGGGGTATTTCTTTGCAAAATTGTGCTCAATTTCATATGTGGCAATTCCGCCAAGATCTCTTCGTTAGCTGGGGCAAGAATCAGCACGAATCGGATTTTTTGAGGAACGTATCGAGAGATAATTTGATTTGGTTAGACAATGTGTGGTTGGTAAACAAGGATCCTTTTTTTAGCAAGGTACGGAATATATCGTCAAATATTCAATATGATTCCACAAGATCCATTTTCGTTCAAGTAATGGATTCTAGCCAATTGAAAGCATCTTCAGAATTTCTTGGGAATCCTACAAGATCAATTCGTTCTTTTTTCTCTGACAAATGGTCAGAACTTCATCTGGGTTCGAATCCTACTGAGGGGTCCACTAGAGATCAGAAATTTGTGAAGAAAAAACAAGATGTTTCTTTTGTCCTTTTCAGGCGATCGGAAAATAAAGAAATGGTTGATATATTCAAGATAATTACGTATTTACAAAATACCGTCTCAATTCATCCTATTTCATCAGATCCGGGATGTGATATGGTTCCGAAGGATGAACCACAAGATATAGACAGTTCCAATAAGATTTCATTCTTGAACAAAAATCCATTTTTGGGTTTATTTCATCTATTCCATGACCGGAACAAAGGGGGATACATGTTACGCCACAATTTGGAATCAGAAGAGAGATTTCAAGAAATGGCAGATCTATTCACTCTATCAATAACCGAGCCGGATCTGGTGTATCATAGGGGATTCACCTTTTCTATTGACGGATTGGATCAAAAAAAATTCTTGAATGGGTCCAGAGATGAATCGAAAAAGAAATCCTTATTGGTTCTACCCCCTCTTTTTTATGAAGAGAATGAATCTTTTTATCGAAGGATCAGAAAAAAATCGGTACGGATCCACTGCGGGAATGATTTGGAAGATCCAAAACGAAAAATAGTGCTATTTGCTAGCAACAACATAATGGAGGGAGTCAATCAATATGGATTGATCCGAAATCTGATTCAAATCCAATATAGCACCTGTGGGTACATAAGAAATGTATCGAATCGATTCTTTTTAATGAATAGATCCGATCGCAGTTTCCAATACGGAATTCAAAGGGATCAAATAGGAAATGATACTCTGAATTATATAACTATAATGAAATATACGATCAACCAACATTTATCGAATTTGAAAAAGAGTCAGAAGAAATGGTTTGATCCTCTTATTTCTCGAACCGAGAGATCCATGAATCGGGATCCTGATGCATATAGATACAAATGGTCCAATAGGAGCAATAATTTCCAGGAACTTTTGGAACATTTCGTTTCTGAGCAGAAGAACCGTTTTCAAGTAGTGTTTGATCGATTACGTATTAATCAATATTCGATTGATTGGTCCGAGGCTATCGACAAAGAAGATTTGTCTAAGTCACTTCGTTTCTTTTTGTCCAAGTCACTTCTCTTTTTGTCCAAGTCAGTTCCTTTTTTCTTTGTGAGTATCGGGAATATCCCTATTCATAGGTCCGAGATCCATATCTATGAATTGAAAGGCCCGAATGATCAACTCCGCAATCCGTTATTAGAATCAATAGGTGTTCAAATCGTTCATTTGCATAAATTGAAACCCTTCTTATTGGATGATCATGATACTTCCCAAAGACCGAAATTCTTGATCCATGGAGGAACAATATTACCATTTTCGTTCAATAAGATACCAAAGTGGATGATGGACGCATTCCATACTAGAAATAATCGCAGGAAATCCTTTGATAACGCGGATTCCTATTTCTCAATGATATCTCACGATCGAGACAATTGGCTGAATCCCGTGAAACCATTTCATAGAAGTTCATTGATATCTTCTTTTTATAAAGAAAATCGACTTCGATTCTTGAATAATCCACGTCACTTCTGGTTCTACTGTAACAAAAGATTCCCTTTTTATGTGGAAAAGACCCGTATCAATAATTATGATCTCACATATGGCCAATTCCTGAATATCTTGTTCATTCGCAACAAAATATTTTCTTTGTGCGTCGGTAAAAAAAAACATATTTTTTTGGAGAGAAAGACTATTTCACCAATCGAGTTACAGGTATCTGACATATTCATACCTAAGGATTTTCCACAAAGTGGTGACGAAACGTATAACTTGTACAAATCTTTCCATTTTCCAATTAGATTCGATTCATTCGTTCGTAGAGCTATTTACTCGATCGCAGACATTTCCGCAACACCTGAACAAATAGTCAATTTGGAAAAAACTTATTGTCAGCCTTTTTCAGATATGAATCTATCTGATTCAGAAGGGAAGAACTTGCATCAGTATCTCAGTTTCAATTCAAGCATGGGTTTGATTCCCACTCCATGTTCTGAGAAAGATTTACCATCCGGAAAGAGGAAAAAACGGAGTCTTTGTCTAAAGAAATGCGTTGAGAAATGGCAGATGTATAGAACCTTTCAACGAGATAGTGCTTTTTCAAATCTCTCAAAATGGAATCTGTTCCAAACATATATGCCATGGTTCCTTACTTCGACAGGGTGCAAATATCTAAATTTCGCCCTTTTAGATACTTTTTCAAACTCATTGCCGATACTAAGTAGCAGTCAAAAATTTGTATCCATTTTTCATGATATTATGCATGGATCAGGTATATCACGGCCAATTTCTCAGAAAAAATTGTGGGCGATTCTTTCACAATGGACTCTGATAAGTGAGATTTCGAGTAAGGGTTTACAGAATCTTTTTCCGTCCGAAGAAAGGATTCATCGAAATAACGAGTCACCCGTTCCATTGATATGGACACATCTGAGATCAACAAATGCTCGGGAGTTCCTTTATTCAATGCTTTTCTTTCTTCTTGTTGCTGGATATTTCGTTCGTATACATCTTCTCTTTGTTTCCCGAGTCTCTAGTGAGTTACAGATAGAGTTAGAAAAGATCAAATCTTTGATGATTCCATCATACATGATTGAGTTGCGAAAACTTCTGGATAGGTATCCTACATCTGAACTTAATTCTTTCTGGTTAAAGAATCTCTTTCTAGTTGCTCTGGAACAATTAGGGGATTCTCTGGAAGAAATACGGGGTTCTGCTTCTGGCGGCAACATGCTATTAGGCGGTGGTCCCGCTTATGGGGTCAAATCAATACGTTCTAGTTCTAATTCTAAGAAGAAATATTTGAATAGAAATCTCATCGATATCCTCGATCTCCTAAGTATCGTACCAAATCCCATCAATCGAATCACTTTTTCGAGAAATACGAGACATCTAAGTCGTACAAGTAAAGAGATCTATTCATTGCTAAGAAAAAGAAAAAACGTGAACGGTGATTGGATTGATGATAAAATAGAATCCTGGGTCGCGAACAGTGATTCGATTGATGATGAAGAAAGAGAATTCTTGGTTCAGTTCTCCGCCCTAACGACAGAAAAAAGAATTGAGAAAATTCTATGGAGTCTGACTCATAGTGATCATTTATCAAAGAATGACTCTGGTTATCAAATGATTGAACAACCAGGATCAATTTACTTACGATACTTAGTTGACATTCATCAAAAGTATCTAATGAATTATGAGTTCAATAGATCCTGTTTAGCGGAAAGACGGATATTCCTTGCTCATTATCAGACAATCGCTTATTCACAAACCTCGTGCGGGGCTACTAGTTTTCATTTCCCATCTCAGGGAAAACCCTTTTCGCTACGCTTATCCCTATCCCTTTCTAGGGGTATTTTAGTGATAGGTTCTATAGAAACTGGGCGATCCTATTTGGTCAAATACCTAGCGACAAACTCCTACGTTCCTTCCATTACGGTATTTCCGAACAAGTTCCTGGATGACAAGCCTAAAGGTTTTATTGATGATATCGATATTGATGATAGTGACGATATCGATATTGATGATAGTGACGATACCCATATTAATGATGACCTTGATACAGAGCTGCTAACTATGTATATGACGCCGAAAATAGACCGATTTGATATCACCCCTCAATTCGAATTAGCAAAAGCAATGTCTCCTTGCATAATATGGATTCCAAACATTCATGATCTGTATGTGAATGAGTCGAATTATCTCTCCCTCGGTCTATTAGTGAACTATCTCTCCAGGGATTGTGAAAGATGTTCCACTAGAAATATTCTTGTTATTGCTTCGACTCATATTCCCCAAAAAGTGGATCCCGCTTTACTAGCTCCGAATAAATTAAATACATGCATTAAGATACGAAGGCTTCTTATTCCACAACAACGAAAGCACTTTTTCATTCTTTCATATACTAGAGGATTTCACTTGGAAAAGAAAATGCTCCATACTAACGGATTCGGGTCCATAACCGTGGGTTCCAATGTACGAGATCTTGTAGCACTTATCAATGAGTCCCTATCCATTAGTATTACACAGAAGAAATCCATTATAGAAACTAATACAATTAGATCAGCTCTTCATAGACAAACTTGGGATTTGCGATCCCAGGTAAGATCGGTTCAGGATCATGGTATATTTTTCTATCAAATAGGAAGGGCTGTTGCACAAAATGTACTTCTAAGTAATTGCTCCATAGATCCTATATCTATCTATATGAAGAAGAAATCATGTAAGAAAAGGGATTCTTATTTGTACAAATGGTACTTCGAACTTGGAACGAGCATGAAGAAATTAACGATACTTCTTTATCTTTTGAGTTGTTCCGCCGGATCGGTCGCTCAAGATCTTTGGTCTTCCCTCGAACCCGATGAAAAAAATGGGATCACTTCTTATGGATTCGTTGAGAATGATTCTGATCTAGTTCATGGCCTATTAGAAGTGGAAGGCGCTCTGGTGGGATCTTCACGGACAGAAAAAGATTGCAGTCAGTTTGCTAATAATCGAGTGACCTTGCTTCTTCGGTCCGAACCAAGGAATCCGTTAGATATGATGCAAAATGAATCTTTTTCTCTCGTTGATCATAGATTTCTATATGAAAAATACGAATCGGAGTTTGAAGGAGGAGAAGGAGCCGTCGACCCGCAACAGATAGAGGAGGATTTATTAAATCACATAGTTTGGGCTCCTAGAATATGGCGCCCCTGTGGCAATCTATTTGATTGTATCGAAAGGCCCAATTCATTGGGATTTCCCTATTTAGCCAGGTCATTTCGGGGCAAGCGGATCATTTCTCATAAAGAGAATGATTCGGAATTCTTGCAGAGTGGAACCATGCAGACACGAGATAGATCTTCCAAAGAACAAGGCTTTTTTCGAATAAGCCAATTCATTTGGGACCCCGCGGATCCATTCTTTTTCCTATTCAAAGATCAACCCTTTGTCTCTGTGTTTTCACGTCGAGAATTCTTTGCAGATGAAGAGATGTCAAAGGGGCTTATTACTTCCCAAAAAAATACTCCCACATCTATATATAAACGCTGGTTCATCAAGAATACGCAAGAAAAGCACTTAGAATTGTTGATTCATCGCCAAAGATGGCTTAGAACCAATAGTTCATTATATAATAGGTCTTTCCGTTCTAATACTCTATCCGAGAGTTATCAATATTTATCAAATCTGTTCCTATCTAACGGAACGCTATTGGATCAAATGACAAAGACATTGTTGAGAAAGAAATGGCTTTTCTCGGATGAAATGAAACATTTGATTCATGTAACAGGAGAAAGATTTCCCATTCC